TAACAAGAAGTTAGAACATAGGTATGTACTAAGTAAATCAAAGGATAGTATTGATGCTGATGCTCTTGGACATACCAGTGGAAGTGAAGAACCTATTCTAAATGATGCGGAGAAAAAGATTCCTAGTTGGGGCAGTTATAGTTTAAGTAATATTTACTATCTAAATTATTTCTTTGATAGCAGGAATATTTGGAGTTTGATCTCTGATTATACTTTTTTAGTTAGAAATAGTAATGGTGACAGTTATTCTGTATATTTTGATATTGAAAATCAGATTTTTGATATGGATAATGCTAGTTCTTTTTTGAGTGAACTAGATATATTTTTTTTTTGTTTTTTAAAAAATAATAAGAGTGGCAATTTCTACTACTATTATTCTATGGATGATACTCAATCTAATCGGAATAATCCCATTTATAGTTTCATTGAAACTTATCTTCGTTTTGAAATTGAAATCTGTCTTAATAGTGACATTTACAGCGGTATCGAAAATTACATTACTAATTTCATTTGTGCGGAAAGTATAAGTAGCATTGAAGGTGAAAATTTGAGTATCAAAACCAGTAGCAGTTCTTTCAATAGAAGGGTAATATCTAATAATTTTGATATAAATACAAAGTTATGGGTTCAATGCGAGAATTGTTATGAAACAAATTATAAAAAATTTTTTAGGTCAAAAATGAATATTTGTGAACACTGTGGATATCATTTGAACATGAGTAGTTCAGATAGAATCGAACTTTTTATTGATCCCGGCACTTGGGAGCCTATGGATGAAGATATGGTCTCTATGGACCCCATTGAAATTCATTCAGAGGAGGAACCTTATAGAGATCGCATCTATTTTTATCAAAGAAAAACAGGTTTAACTGACGCTGTTCAAACGGGCGTAGGTCGACTAAATAGTATTCCCATAGCAATTGGAATTATGGATTTTCAGTTTATGGGAGGTAGTATGGGATCCGTAGTAGGTGAGAAAATCACCCGTTTGATCGAGTATGCTACTAATCGATTTCTGCCTGTCATTATTGTGTGTGCTTCTGGAGGAGCACGCATGCAAGAAGGGAGTTTGAGCTTGATGCAAATGGCTAAAATATCTTCTGCTTCATACGATTATCAATCAAATAAAAAGTTATTCTATGTATCAATCCTTACATCTCCTACAACTGGCGGAGTTACAGCAAGTTTTGGTATGTTGGGAGATATCATTATTGCTGAACCTAATGCCCACATTGCGTTTGCGGGGAAAAGAGTAATTGAACAAACATTGAAAAAGACAATACCCGACGGTTCACAAGCGGCTGAGTATTCATTCCATAAGGGCTTATTCGACCCAATCGTACCACGTAATCCTTTAAAAGGTGTTCTGAATGAGTTATTTCAGCTACATGGTTTCCTTCCCTTGAATCAAGGTTAAAAAAAAAAAATATTTTTAAAAAGGAAGTATAGCACTAGGTTCAGTTATTTTTATTTGTAGCGAATAAGCATTTAGTTCATTGTAATCAAAAAAACAAAACGAAGAAGATGGTGTTTTATTTGGGAACATCAATTATAAGTGTAGTAAGAGTCAGAAGTTTTGGATAATTACTCCGGATCCATTTTTTATTCTACCTCTCTTCCTGATTAGGAATAAGCATCCCTCTCTTTACAAGTATTGACAAGAGAAAAAAGAGTTTCTTTCTCCTTCCGAAAAATATGGGAAAGAAAAAAAAAAAATTTAAGAAAAATAAATAAGAAATCTCAAATCAAATATAAATTTAAGAATATAGAATCAAACTATTGACCGAGAACTCCCCCCTTTTTTACTAGGAATCCCTGTTTGTTGGATAAGATTGGTTAAAGTCGCGAACTCATAATAAATTCTTTCTATCTTTTCTTTCAAAACACCTTTTTTTGAAAGAAAAGATAGAAAGAAGATAAGGATAGGAGAGGAAGAATACAATTTCTACATTCCTTATTCCTTGCACTTATTTCTTATTAAGTACTTCATATTTTATCTAATAGATAGACTTATTATAAGATATCTTTATAATTATAATAGGTACAAATATGAAATCGAGGTACCCATTCTATGATAAATTTGAACTTTCCCTCTATTTTTGTTCCTTTAGTGGGCCTAGTCTTTCCGGCAATTGCAATGGCTTCTTTATCTCTTTATGTACAAAGAAATAAGATTGTCTAAATGCGATGGGACAAAATCTCGTCACAACACTGGATCATCATACAGATACTTTTTTTAATGTAATATGGCGGGATATAAAATTTGTGGCCTTTACGAAAACAAACAGAAGAGTTGTTATGTATGCGGATGCATAATATACGCATTAATGCATATATATGCGGTTATAGCTTAATAAATGAACTAATGAAATTCAAATGATCAGCAAATCTTTTTTGAAAATCATTGAAATATAAACTCAATGTATCTAACCAATTATTCCTAATGGTTCACCGCTAGTTGATGAAAGTTACTTTGGGATCAAGCAAGAAAAGTGAAGTCAAATCCATTTGGGTTATTCTCTCAATTCCAATCGAATGCAACTGGATCTAGTATAGTATGAACTGGCGATCAGAACATATATGGATAGAACTTATACCGGGGTCTCAAAAAACAAGTAATTTTTGCTGGGCCTTTATCCTTTTTTTAGGTTCACTGGGATTCTTAGTGGTTGGAATTTCCAGTTATCTTGGTAGAAATCTTCTATCCATATTTTCGTCTCAGCAAATTATTTTTTTCCCACAAGGGATCGTGATGTCTTTCTATGGGATCGCGGGTCTATTCATTAGTTCTTATTTGTGGTGCACAATTTCATGGAATGTAGGTAGTGGTTATGACCGATTCGATAGAAAAGAAGGGATAATGTGCCTTTTTCGTTGGGGATTTCCTGGAATAAATCGTCGCATCTTTCTTCGTTTCTTTCTGAAAGATATCCAATCAATCAGAATGGAGGCGAGAGAGGGTCTTTTTCCTCGTCGTGTCCTTTATATGGAAATCAGGGGACAGGGAGCCATTCCCTTGACTTGTACTGATGAGAATTTGACTACACGAGAAATTGAACAAAAAGCTGCCGAATTGGCCTATTTCTTGCGCGTACCGATTGAAGTATTTTGAAATGAGCTGAGAATAAATATAAATCTCAGCATGAGAGAAGGAACTTACTAATTCTCAGTTTCAAACAACTGAAGCTTATTAAAAATGTTTATTCCAGCAAAAGATGCTATATTCTATTTACTCGTTCCATTGAGGCAGCAGTCCATGTATATTATACATCTCAAAGCAGAAGGACGCATATGGAACAATTTTTAATAAAATAGAATCTCACTAATAAAATATCTTAAAAGGATCCCGGTAGGGTTCGTCTTGAAGTCCAAATAATAAATGGGTTTTTTGAGTCTTCATCGAAAGGAAGAAATGAAGATGAAATAGGTTCCAATTTGCCTAATTGAGATCTCTGGAATCTGTAAAGAATATTTACTTCTTTTTTTCATTCAAAAAAGGGCCCTTCTTCTATTCTTCTATGTTCTATTCTCTATCCAAAGACTTCATTATTATACAAAAACAAAAATAGGAAAAGATCCATAGGTTCGATACTTTGTTCTTGTTAGAGTTATAGGCTTTTGTTATATAACTGGTGCTTCATAGAAATCTAAGATAGAATCGACCAATGAAACAGGTTCATTAACAATTCACATCACAGATAAAGAATGAAAAAAAAGAAAGCATTGGCTTCCCTCCCATATCTTGTGTCTATACTCTTTTTGCCCTGGTGGGTTTCTCTATCATTTAATAAATGTCTAGAAACTTGGGTTCTTAGTTGGTGGAATACCAGGCAATCCAAAATCCTTTTGAATGATATTCAAGGGAAAAATGTTCTAGAAAAATTTATGGAATTAGAAGAACTATTTCTTTTGGACGAGATGATAAAGGAGTACTCGGAAACACATATGCAAAGACTTCGTATAGGAGAAACAATACAATTGGTCAAAAGACACAATGAATCTCATTTCCATATCATTTCGCATTTCTCGACAAATCTAATCTGTTTCGCTATTCTAAGTGGTTATTTTGTTCTGGGTAATGAAGAACTTTTCATTCTGAATTCTTGGATTAAGGAATTTATCTCTAACTTAAGTGACACAATCAAAGCTTTTTCGATTCTTTTAGTTACTGATTTATGGATCGGATTTCACTCGACCCATGGTTGGGAACTAATGATTGGTTTGATCTACAACGATTTCGGGTTGGCTGAGAATGATCAGATTATATCTGGTCTTGTTTCCACTTTTCCAGTGATTCTAGATACTATTGTGAAATATTGGATCTTCCATTTTTTAAATCGCGTATCTCCTTCGCTTGTAGTAATTTATCATTCAATGAATGAATGAAGAATTTATTAGATTTCTTTATATCAATATCAATCAAATCAGAATTTTTATTCGTGTATTTATTCGTGTATAAAGTATAAATAAATCATTTGAAATCTTACTTATTCTTTAGACTTCTACTTTTTCAATTAAAGGTATTCATACTATATTCCACCAGTACAATTCTTTCAGTACAATCAAGAAAATGGCAAACTTGTTGATAGGTAATTCTACTATCTACCTATCGAATTTATTGTAGAAATTCCGGGATCAATGATTGGACCATGCAAAATAGAAAGACTTTTTCTTGGGTAAAAGAACAGATGACTCGATCCGTTTATGTATCGATCATGATATATGTAATAACTCGAGCATCTATTTCAAATGCATATCCCATTTTTGCGCAGCAGGGTTATGAAAATCCACGAGAAGCAACTGGGCGAATTGTATGTGCCAATTGCCATTTAGCTAATAAGCCCGTGGATATTGAAGTTCCGCAAGCTGTACTTCCAGATACTGTATTTGAGGCAGTTGTTCGAATTCCTTATGATATGCAACTGAAACAAGTTCTTGCTAATGGTAAAAAGGGAGCTTTGAATGTAGGAGCTGTTCTTATTTTACCCGAGGGCTTCGAA